GATCCTAATCTTAAAACAACAAAACAAAAATGGGGGATATGGCGAAATTGGTAGACGCTACGGACTTAATTGGATTGAGCCTTGGTATGGAAACTTACCAAGTGATAACTTTCAAATTCAGAGAAACCCTGGAATTAAAAATGGGCAATCCTGAGCCAAATCCTATTTTACGAAAACAAATAAGGGTTCAGAAGAAAGCGAGAATAAAAAAAGGATAGGTGCAGAGACTCAATGGAAGCTGTTCTAACAAGTGGGGTTGACTTCTTTACCTTATTACATTAACGTAATCCTTATATCAAAACTACAGAAAGGATAAACCTATATACATACGTATATGTACTGAAATCCTATCTCAAATGATTAATGACGACCCGAATCTTTATTTATTTATATTTCTATAAATAATAAATAAAAATCGAAAGAGTTGTTGTGAATCGATCCAAATTGAAGAAAGAATCGAATATTTATTAATAAAATTTATCGTACGAGAATAAAGATAGAGTCCCATTCCACACGTCAATACCGACAAGAATGAAATTTATAGGAAGAGGAAAATCCGTCGACTTTAGAAATCGTGAGGGTTCGAGTCCCTCTATCCCCAAAAGGGCCCGTTTGATTCCCCAATTATTTATCCGATCCGCTCTTTTCGTTTCGTTAGCGATTTAAAATTCGTTATGTTTTTCAATCATTCTACTCTTGGATCTGATTGTGGAAATTTTTTTTTTTCTTATTACAATATTTGTGATATAGTACAAATGAACATCTTTGAGGAAGGTATCCCCACTTCCAATTTGAATGATTAACAATACATATCATTTCTTGTACTGTATTAAAACTTATAAAGTTTTCTTTTTGAAGATCCAAGAAATTACAGGGTCTGGGCTTTGTAAGACTTTTTTTGTCTTTTTAATTGACATAAACTCAAGTTATCTATTAAAATAAGGACGATGCACGGATAATGGTCGGGATAGCTCAGCTGGTAGAGCAGAGGACTGAAAATCCTCGTGTCACCAGTTCAAATCTGGTTCCTGGCACATGATTTATTTGTATGAGTATCCGTTTTACAAATGAATTTATATGGGTCAACATACATATTCATTACTAGTCTATATCATGATAGATACTTATCTATCTAGGTGTCTGAGAATATACCCTTTCTAGAATTATAGAATAGATGAGTAAAGAGTATGTCTATAAAATCTGTAAAATAAAAAAAAATTAGATTTTACTTCCTTTTCTTTTTTATTTGTTCATACGGTGTCTCTTACCGTTCAAAAACAATGTTAATACTTTAGATATTTAATACTTCATACATATTAAAATAGAAAGGTTAAATTAATTGGTTGAAAGACTCAAAGGTATAGTCTCGCGGAGTTGAAAGGTGGGAATAACCAAGATTCATTTCAGATACAGTACAAATAAAATCCAAGCCCTCCTCTCATTTCGTTGTCTTTTCTTTTCATATTCTATTTCTTCATTTCCTCCTATGTGACTTTGTCGAACTCATTTAAGTTTTGTGCGTGGTACATAGTTCATGATGCGAAACTCTTTTAGGTCATCCTAATACTAATTGTATTTTTTTAATTGTCTTGTTTTTTTTTTATTTATCCTTTTTATTTCTATTTTTTATTGTTTCTATTCAAATAAATAAATATATAATATATAAAAATAGAAACAATTTTTTTTTTATTCTATTTATTTTGTATTATTTATTTGTATTTGATTTATATTTTATTTCGTTTTATTTAGCCCATTTAGAATAGAATGCGAATGAGACTTCCATTACGCTCTTTGGTCTATAAGAGAACGTACAAACATTATTTGAATACCTGGAGTTGTAGAAGTGAAAATTAGTTTCTTATTTTATTATTTATATTTAATGAGCATCCTGTATTTCATAAAAATTCGGGGCAATATAATCCTTACGTAAAGGCCATCCTATCCAACTTTCGGGCATTAAGATACGTTTCAGACGTGGATGATTATCATAAAAGATTCCCAACATATCATAAGATTCCCTTTCTTGAAAATCCGCACTTTTCCAAACCCAGAAAACAGACGGAATTCTAGGATTCCACCTTGGGGCAAATACTTTTATACATACCTCTTCTGGTTGATCTATACCATAAGCTATTCTCGTAAGATGATACACACTAGCTAACAGTCCGCCCGGTGCTACATCATAGGCACATTGGGAACGTAAATAATTGTAACCATATACATATAAAATGACAGCAATGGAATGCCAATCCCCAGGCTTTATTTGTAAAGTCTCTATTCCTTGGTAGTCGAAGCCCAAAGATCTATGAACTAACCCATGTTTGGCTAGCCAAGCAGACAAACGGCCTTGCATCTTTTTTATCTCTCCCACATTTTGATTTGTATAAAACTTTTATTTGTCTCTATAAGTTAAGTATTTCACATTTACGATGAAATTTATGAAAATTATTGTTTGTTATTATGTAAAAAAATGTGAAAAAAAAAAATCCTGCCTAATTCA